CCCCCTTTACTTGCAAGAGTACATCTTGGATCTGTCAATTATGTTATGGTCGGAGTCCCACTCACGGCGACCTGGTCGAATTGGGAGAAGCCGTAGGTATTATTGCGGGTCAATCAATTGGGGAACCGGGGACTCAACTAACATTAAGAACTTTTCATACCGGTGGAGTATTCACAGGTGATACTGCCGAACATGTACGAGCTCCTTCTAATGGAAAAATAAAATTCAATGAGGATTTGGTTTATCCCACACGTACCCGTCATGGGCATCCCGCTTTTCTATGTTCTATAGACTTGTATGTAACTATTGAGACTCGGGATATTATCCATAATGTGAATATTCCACCAAAAAGTTTGATTTTAGTTCAAAATGATCAATATGTAGAATCAGAACAAGTGATTGCTGAGATTCGTGCCGGAACGTCCACTTTTCATTTTAAAGAGAAGGTACGAAAACATATTTATTCTGAATCAGAGGGAGAAATGCACTGGAGTACCGATGTTCACCATGCATCTGAATATACACATGGTAATGTTCATCTATTACCAAAAACAAGTCATTTATGGATATTAGCAGGAGGTCCGTGTAGATCCAGTATAGTGTCTTTTTCGCTCCACAAAGATCAAGATCAAATGAATGTTCATTCTTTTTCTTTCGAAGAAAGATATATCTTTGACCTCTCAATGACTAATCACCGAGCAAGCGGAAGCCCTTTTGAAGGAAGCTATTCAAGACCTGATCGAATCATATCCAATGGTCATTGGAATTTCATATATCCTTCTATTCTCCAAGAGAATTCTGATTTCTTGGCGAAAAAACGAAGAAATAGATTCATTATCCCATTACAATATGATAAAGAACGAGATAAAGAACTAATACCCTGTTTTGGTATTTCGATTGAAATACCCATAAATGGTATTTTACGTAGAAATAGTATTCTTGCTTATTTTGATGATCCACGATACAGAAGAAATAGTTCAGGAATTACTAAATATGGGACCATAGAGGTAGATTCAATCATAAAAAAAGAGGATTTGATTGAGTATCGAGGAGAAAAAGAATTTAGTCCGAAATACCAGAAAGTAGATCGGTTTTTTTTCATTCTCGAAGAAGTGCATATCTTACCCGGATCTTCGTTCATAATGGTCCGGAACAATAGTATCATTGGAGTAAATACACAACTCGCTTTAAATACAAGAAGCCGGGTAGGCGGATTAGTCCGAGTGGAGAGAAAAAAAAAAAGTATTGAGCTGAAAATCTTTTCTGGAGATATTCATTTTCCTGGAGAAACAGATAAGATATCCAGGCACAGCGGCATTTTGATACCACCAGAGACGGAAAAAAAAAATTCTAAGAAATCAAAAAAATTGAAAAATTGGATCTATGTCCAACGGATCACACCTACCAAGAAAAAGTATTTTGTTTCGGTTCGGTCCGTAGTCACATATGAAATAGCTGATGGAATAAATTTAGCAACACTTTTCCCTCGGGATCTCTTGCAGGAAAAGGATAATGTCCAACTTAGAGTTGTCAATTATATCCTTTATGGAAATGGCAAATCAATTCGAGGAATTTATCACACAAGTATTCAATTAGTTCGGACTTGCTTAGTATTGAATTGGGACCAAGAAAAAAATGGTTCTATAAAAGAGGTTCATGCTTCCTTTGTTGAGGTAAGGACAAATGATCTGATTCGCGATTTCATAAGAATTGAGTTAGTCAAGTCCACTATTTCGTATACCGGAAAAAGGTATGATAGGGCAAGTTCCGTATTGATTCCCGATAATGGATTAGATCGCGCCAATATCAATCCTTTTTATTCCAAGGCGAAGATTCAATCACTTACCCAACATCAAGGAACTATTGGTATTGGTACGTTGTTGAATCGAAATAAAGAATGCCAATCTTTGAGAATTTTGTCATCATCCAATTGTTCTCGAATTGGTCCATTCAATGGTTCGAAATATAACAATGTGACAAAAGAATCAGATCCCATAATCCAAATTAGGGATTTGCTGGGTCCCTTAGGGACTATTGTCCCTAAAATAGCGAATTTTTTTTCATCTTACTATTTAATAACTCATAATCATATCTTGTTAAAGAAATATTTGCTACTTGACAATTTTAAACAGACTTTCCAAGTACTTAAATACTGTTTAATAGATGAAAATAGGAGGATTTATAATCCCGATCCATGCGGTAACATAATTTTGAATCCATTCCATTTGAATTGGTGCTTTCTCCATCACGATTATTGTGAAGAGACATCTACAATAATTAGCCTTGGACAATTTATTTTTGAAAATGTATGTCTATTCAAATACGAATCACACGTAAAAAAATCTGGTCAAATTTTCATTGTTCATGTTGACTCCTTAGTTATAAGATCAGCTAAACCCTATTTGGCCACTCCGGGAGCAACTGTTCATAGCCATTATGGAGAAATCCTTTACGAAGGAGATACATTAGTTACATTTATATATGAAAAATCGAGATCTGGTGACATAACGCAAGGTCTTCCAAAAGTGGAACAAATCTTAGAAGTGCGTTCGATTGATTCAATATCGATGAATCTAGAAAGGAGAGTTGAAGGTTGGAATGAACGTATACAAAGAATTCTTGGAATCCCCTGGGGATTCTTGATTGGAGCTGAGCTAACCGTAGCCCAAAGTCGTATTTCTTTGGTTAATAAGATCCAAAAGGTTTATCGATCCCAGGGGGTACAGATCCATAATAGACATATAGAAATTATTGTACGTCAAGTAACATCAAAAGTGTTGGTTTCAGAAGATGGAATGTCTAATGTTTTTTCACCTGGAGAATTAATCGGCTTTTTGCGAGCGGAACGAGCAGGGCGTGCTTTGGACGAAGCGATCTGTTATCGGGCAATCTTATTGGGAATAACGAGGGCATCTCTAAATACTCAAAGTTTCATATCTGAAGCAAGTTTTCAAGAAACCGTTCGAGTTTTAGCAAAAGCTGCTCTACGAGGTCGTATTGATTGGTTGAAGGGCCTGAAAGAGAACGTTGTTCTGGGGGGGATTATACCTGTTGGTACCGGATTCAAAAAATTAGTACACCCTTCAAGGCAAGACAAGAACATTCATTTGGAAATCAAAAGAAAGAATCTATTCGAGTTGGAAATAAGAGATATTTTGTTACACCATAGAGAATTATTTTGTTCTTACGTCCAAAACAATTTCCATGAGACAAATTTCCATGAGACATCAGAACAATCATTTACGCGATTTAATGATTCCTAAGAGCAGATTCATTCCTTTCACTTTAACTATCTTTCAATTATCTGGTCCGATTATTGATTTGGTATTAGATTTTTGATTTGGTATTAAATAAAATAAGTAATTAAAAGAAATTAATGGTTTAGGTCGTGTATCAACGGTCAATCCCCCGTAAAAGGTTCCATCGGAACAATTATTTATTTCAGGGTACCTCGTCTCTTTGTTAAAAAAAAAGGAAGTCTGGGGAAAAATGACAAGAAGATATTGGAACATCAATTTGGAAGAGATGATGGAAGCAGGAGTTCATTTTGGTCATGGTACTAAGAAATGGAATCCTAGAATGGCCCCTTACATCTCTGCAAAGCGTAAAGGTATTCATATTACAAATCTCACTAGAACTGCTCGTTTTTTATCAGAAGCTTGCGATTTAGTTTTTGATGCAGCAAGTAGGGGAAAAAACTTCTTAATCGTTGGTACAAAAAATAAAGCAGCGGATTCAGTAGCATCAGCTGCAATAAGGGCTCGGTGTCATTATGTTAATAAAAAATGGCTTGGTGGTATGTTAACGAATTGGTCCACTACGGAAACGAGACTTCACAAGTTCAGGGACTTAAGAACAGAACAAAAGATGGGGAAACTCAACTGTCTCCCCAAAAGAGATGCAGCAATGTTGAAAAGAAAATTATCTACCTTGCAAACATATCTCGGTGGGATCAAATATATGACGGGGTTGCCTGATATTGTGATCATCGTTGATCAGCAAGAAGAATATACGGCTCTTCAAGAATGTGTCATTTTGGGGATTCCGACAATTTGTTTAATCGATACAAATTGTGACCCAGATCTCGCAGATATTTCGATTCCAGCAAACGATGACGCTATAGCTTCAATCCGATTGATTCTTAACAAATTAGTATCCGCAATTTGTGAGGGTCGTTCTGGCTATATAAGAAATCGTTGATTATGATTATCATTAAGAATAATAAGATTAGTTAATTATTTGGCAACTCCATAGATTTATTGGATCGGTTACTATTTTTTAATTTGAAAAAAGAGATAAAAAAAGTACTGGGGATATTGATATTATGTTATGATGTTATGTAATTTCTTGGTATTGTAAATAAAATATACGATTAATGATTCAAGTTAGTGAGTTGAGAAATAGATGGTTGAATCAAAATAATTCCTTTTTTGAAGTTCAATTTCTGTCAGAGGGCAATATGAATGTTATACCATATTCCATTAAAACACTCAAAGGGTTATACGACATATCGGGTGTAGAAGTAGGCCAACATTTCTATTGGCAAATAGGAGGTTTACAAATCCATGCCCAAGTACTTATCACTTCTTGGGTCGTAATTGCTATCTTATTAGGTTCAGTCATCATAGCTGTTCGGAATCCACAAACCATTCCGACCGACGGTCAGAATTTCTTCGAATATGTCCTTGAATTTATTCGAGACTTGAGCAAAACCCAGATTGGAGAAGAATATGGTCCTTGGGTTCCCTTTATTGGAACTATGTTCTTATTTATTTTTGTTTCTAACTGGTCAGGTGCTCTTTTACCTTGGAAAATCATACAATTACCTCATGGAGAGTTAGCTGCGCCTACGAATGATATAAACACTACTGTTGCTTTAGCTTTACTCACGTCAGCGGCATATTTTTATGCGGGTCTTACCAAAAAAGGATTGGGTTATTTCGGGAAATACATTCAACCAACCCCAATACTTTTACCAATTAACATCCTAGAAGATTTCACAAAACCTTTATCTCTTAGTTTTCGACTTTTCGGGAATATATTAGCTGATGAATTAGTAGTTGTTGTTCTTGTTTCTTTAGTCCCTTCAGTAGTTCCTATACCTGTTATGCTTCTTGGATTATTTACAAGTGGTATTCAAGCTCTTATTTTTGCAACGTTAGCCGCGGCTTATATAGGTGAATCCATGGAGGGTCATCATTGACTAGTTTTCGAAATAGTCTTTTTTTAAGCTTATCCCAATTCATGCATGATTCAAGATAATCCACTTGGTTGGGGAACATAATAGATACAAATACGTATGAATATACGACCTAGAGTCGTAGGAAAAAAGATAGACGATATTGCGGAATTGTAAAAAAAAAGATGGGTTGGGGGGTCACACTAGATGTATGTAATCTCTATAAGTCTAGCCCCTGTGTCTGTTTCGAGGAATGATTCTAGAATCCGATTCAATATAAAATGTGGGTGGTTTACGTTATGGAAGAAACAAATGTATATGTGATATTATATATTTACTAGTTTAGTTATATAGGACTATTCCTAATATATATATATTATTGATTAATTTGATTGCGGTTCACTGCATTTATATAGTTCCAATATAAGTCCTTCTGTTTCGTCTGTGATTGTGGATTGAATGAAATGAAAAAAGAGATGAACTCAAGGATAGTATGAAAAAAGAAAGAAGAATTGAATGAAAGAATGGTTCGAAACAAAGAAATGCAATAACTAGAACCGTATACATATGTAAAAAACTCCATTATGGGTAGAAGCTAAAAATGAGATATCGAAATAGTTCTGACGATTCAGTAATATTATCATTTCAATTCGGAGTTTTTAGTTATTTCGACCCGATAGATCTTAATGAAAAAATCTTAATGAAAAAAAAAAATGATAAAAAAAATTAAGTAATAATTCATTGGTTGATTGTATCATTAACCATTTCTTTTTTTTGGTGCGAGGAACTGAACTTACCATGAATCCACTGATTTCTGCCGCTTCCGTTATTGCTGCTGGATTGGCAGTAGGGCTTGCTTCTATTGGACCTGGAGTTGGTCAAGGTACTGCTGCAGGCCAAGCTGTAGAAGGTATTGCGAGACAACCAGAAGCAGAGGGTAAAATACGAGGTACTTTATTGCTTAGTCTAGCTTTTATGGAAGCTTTAACAATTTATGGACTGGTCGTGGCGTTAGCGCTTTTGTTTGCGAATCCCTTTGTTTAATCCTAGAAATGTAAAAAAGTACCTTACATACTATCTTTTTTCTTATTTTATTAACTCATAATTGTTGTTTGCTTCTTCTAATTATATCAACGCTTTACTCCTACAATTATTTATTTGTTGAGACAATACCCCAGGAAAGGAAGGACTGATTTGAGGATGAGTAATTACCGGATCCGCTCGCTTTCTTCCTTCGCGTCCTTAGCTTAGTACAATGGAAACCCTTTTTTTTTACTTTTTTTAGGAATCGTTTCAACAAACGAGATATTTCACAATTGACATGAGACCCAAGACTTAACCTTATAAAATAAGTATTTTATTGGATTGGAAGCTTCAAGTAAGAAATTTCAAAATTATCAAATTAAATTACTAGATTTAATCTATTCCCATTAAAAAAAATGGAAATAAAATTTATATAATAATAAGAAATCGATCAAAAAAGGGGCGACGAAGTGATACAAAAAGAACTCTGTTCTTTGTTAGTCCTATCTATAAGAGGAGAGCATATGAAAAATGTAACCGATTCTTTCCTTTCCTTGGGTCACTGGTCATCCGCCGGGAGTTTCGGGTTTAATACCGATATTTTAGCAACAAATCCAATAAATCTAAGTGTAGTGCTTGGTGTATTGATTTTTTTTGGAAAGGGGGTGTGTGCGAGTTTTGTATTTCAAGAATAGGTTGGATCCATCCGACTGCACTTTATTTATGGTATTTTATTCATTTTATAGGATAAATAGGAAAAAAAGTGCACGATCTCGACGAATTATTTCTGAATAAATTAAGAAATCATATGTAAGAATCATAGCATTTCGTGACTTATTGGTAAATCTACTTTGATTCTCTATCAACCAATAATGTAAGACCATTAACATGGTTAAAGCTAAACTGTTTGAAGTCCAGGCAAAACATGGTACTCTTTCTACCGCTACGTTAGTACCGAAATGGTTTAAAAATGAATAGTTGGTAATTTATCTGATATAGAACACTCATATCGATAAAATGATTTGAACCATTTATTAAAAAAATGGGCATCTTGCTCTTTTTTTTCCAATGCCGAATCGACGACCTACGTAAAAAAAAAAAATAGGAATTTTTGGATTTGAAGAAAAAAAGAAATAAAAAAAAATATAGAAATAAATTTACAATTTAAATTTTAAACAAATACAAATAAAGAAAGAACTTTGCTGATAATTATAGATTTTTGTCTGGTCGGAAGAGTCCTCCTAATATTCTGGTCTTGTATCAGTTTCGATGTTTTTGAATACAAACAGAAAAGAGAG